CCACTCCAGTTCCAACAATGCATTTCTCTGACTGAGAAAGCGGAACTGCTTGGCGTTGCATATTAGAACTCATTAAAGCCCGATTCGCGTCATTATGCTCGATAAAAGGAATAAGGGAAGCTCCAATAGAAAAATATTGGAATGGAAAAATACTTCGAAGATTAACCTGTTCCCAAGCAATAGTCAGGAATTCTTGACGGTATCGAGCTGGAACAACCTGGTCCTCCTGAATACCTCGACTGAGTGCCAAAGAATTTCCTGCTGCTATCATATAGTATTCATCCCTATTTGGTGATAAAGAAAGCATCCGGTTTTTTTTTGATTTTGATTCGTCAAAGATCTCATAAAATGGGCTTTCTAGAGATCCCCAATTACCCATTTTCGCATGAATTGCTAAGGATCCAATAAGCCCAACATTGATTCCTTCAGACGTGTCAATTGGACAAATGCGTCCATAATGACTAGGATGGATATCTCGTATTCGAAAATTCGCAGTTCGCGCTGTCAACCCTCCCGGTCCCAAATAACTCAATTTTCGACCATGAACTATTTGTGTCAATGGATTAGTTCGATCAAAAACTTGAGATAATGGGTGTAACCCGAAAAAAGATTCATAAGTGGTTGTTAATGGAGTTGAAGTTATCAAATTCTGAGGAGTCGGTATCAATTTATGTCTAATTGCTCCACATATAGTGCCTCTCACCATATTTTCTAAACGAACCAAAGCCAATCCAAATTGATCTTGTAAGAGATCCGCAACCGAACGAATACGTTTATTTTTTAAATGATTCATATCATCAAGTGCGCCCATTCCAAATTTCATTCCAATTAAATAATCCGCAGCCGCCACTATATCTCTCGGTAACAAGAATATATTGGTCTGAGGTATATCAAGATTCAGTCTATGGTTCATATTTCGTCGACCAATCCTTCCTAATTCACATCTTTGTTGAAAGAATTTTTTTTGTAATTCCTTACATAGGGATTCAGAAAATACAGGATCTCCGCCTACACACGTAAATTGTTGATAAAACTCTAAAATGGCAGTTTCTTTTGACCCCATTTTTTTTTTCTCTTTCTCAGTTAGGAAAGACAAGAAAATCTCAGGGTAGCAAACATTTTCTAAAATTTCTCTTAAATTCAAACCCATAGCAGATGATAGAACTAGAATAGATATTTTCTGTTTCCTACTTACACGAGCCCATATCCTCCCTTTTCTATCAATTTCTAATTCTACCCTCCCCCCCCAATCCGATACTATGGTGCCGGTATAGACCGAAATTCCGTTATGGTCCGATTCCGACCGGTAATAGATACCGGGGCTTTGCAAGATTTGATTAATCACAATTCTGTATATTCCATTTACTATAGAAGTTCCCAGGGAAGTCATTATAGGAATGTTTCCGATAAAAATTGTTTGTTCTTGCATATCCCTACTGGTTTTCCAAATTAATCTCGCGGATACATATACTTCAGAAGAATATGTGATTGCTTCATATACAGCATCTCTTTCTTTTATCGACGGTTCCACTAATTGATATGTTTCCACAAATAATTGAAATTCAATTTCTTGCTCCGTATCTTCCATTTTTGGAAACTTAGAAAATTCTTCTGTTAAGCCATGATCAATAAACCTACAAAAACCTTCAAATTGTATCTGATTAAACCCAGGTATTGTAGACGTTCCCTTATTTTCATCCCTGAACATTTTTCATTTCTCATTTATAGAAAAAATCCCATTATTGAACCATTCTTTATCGAATCATATGGATTGATCTAGCAACGGTGGAATTGATATTCTGTTTACTGAATCACATGAAATTTTATCTAACTATAAAACTTTATATAGGATATAGAATATTGATACGGAGTATGAACGGGGAATAAAGAGAATTCTATTCCAAAATTGGAATTTTTAACAGATACAACTGGAAATAAATTAATAAATTTGACTTAACACTTAACTGAGACTTATCATATGATATGGATTTTTAGAGCTTTGTATAGAATTCAAAAAAGAGATTCCATTTTGACCATTTACCATTATTATGATATTACATATTACAATCCGATTAAGTACCAGAAAAAGAAACGGATCTATGTTTTATATTTTGTCCGTTTGATGAGAGAAAGAAAGAATAATAAGAAAAAAGATTGAGATGATTAACATTTTACCTTTTCTAGATTTCATACTTCAGTTAAAAAAAGGAGGATTCGCCTATGCATAGAAATTTGATCTATTTTTGTTTTGAGTTTAATTCATAATTCATATAATAAGATTAAATTGTGTAAGAAGACTTGTATTTATGAAAATTTATTAAAGATTTGTAGATATGACGCCAGCTTTCTATACATATCTGTTCCTTATCGAGATTCAAAAAACTACTTCTATTCTTTTATAGTATAGAAATTCTATTTTGGATAACATATGTCGTGCTGTATCAAAGTTATTTTTTTTTCTATAGATAAAAATCATATTACAGAACAAATAAGATATTTTATTAGATATATAGATTTAATATCTAATAAAATTTAGGTTCTGTGGGGTTTACATATATGCATAATTGATCTTATAATTGAGAAGTAGTTTTTTTGAATCTTGATTAGTTCTGTATCAATTCATTTTTCTTTTTTCTTATTGGGACAAAACCTTTTTAGATTCAAATCCAAGAATGGTTCATGAATTCCGAGTCACACGGTTAATGGTCAAAATTTTACCTGAATTTTGGCTTTTGTGACTGAAAATCCATATTAGGTTTCTCGACTCAATAAAAAAGGGGGGGGTTAGATATTGTGTGTTTTGAAATACTATACAGTCAATCGAAAAGATAGATCCAATCCAAAAACCAAAAACAAGGAAGTATTACACTTATTTTAGGAAAAGGATTAAAATGAAGAAAAGCGGGAGTACAGTAGAAAGGGCCATAAGAATTTCCCCTCCTGGAGAATATTTGCAACGATTTTGTAGCGTCTTGGCGCCATGGCCGAGCGGTAAGGCGGGGGACTGCAAATCCTTTTTCCCCAGTTCAAATCTGGGTGTCGCCTGATCAACAAAAAAAAGACTCGAAATACCCTATTGTTTTTGTTTTGCTGATGGAACAACTTGCCTTTTCCTCAACGGAAACATCAGAAGGGTCCGTTCTATAAAGTGCTCTAAATCCTTTCGAATTCACGGAAAACTTTTAGTATTGAAAGGGAATCTGTAAATCGGCCTCTCCACTACTGATTGAGTCTTTGGTTAGGCCGGGAGTAAGTTAATTAGTATTTTCGAAAATGACGCAAGTTATTTTGTCTGCAAAATCATAAAAATCTCTGAGTACTACTAAAATTAATCCATTCAATCAATCTAATTAGATTGATTGAATGGATTAATTGGCTTTTGTTACTTTTATTTTCAACTTTTTTATAAAAAAAAAGGTATTTTTTCAATTGAAAAATAGGTCTATTTCTATTAAATATAGAAAATAAAACAAAATCATATACGAACTTATTAAAATATAATTGTTTCACCAATACCAACATGGAGCAAAATATTTTTTTGACTCTGTGCCAATAATTCGACTATTATTATTGAATAATAATTGAATAATTCCTTCATAGAGATAGGGGATAGAATTCACATGGATATTGTAAGTCTCGCTTGGGCTGCTTTAATGGTAGTCTTTACATTTTCACTTTCACTTGTAGTATGGGGAAGAAGTGGACTCTAGAGCAGAGGTACGACTAATTCAATTAGTGAAAATTGAACTGCGGAATCAAACGATTTCTTCTATTTCAGAGTGAGTGGGTGGAATCAAAATGGATAAAGCCGAGAAACGAAATAGGAGGGCTCTGTACATTACATCCATATAATTCATATAGACATGTATGAAAATAGATATTAGATTGTAGCTTGATCCATATTAAGCCTACACCGTTATACAGTACACCTTTAGGCACTACATACACTCCAAGAGTATGGTAGAAAGATTCATTTTTCTTTCTACCATACTCATACTATACTCCTCCGATCAGATCTCCTAGAAGACCGTTGATTCTAGTCCGCTCATTAATTTATTTAAAATGTGAAATTCGAATCCTTTACCCTTCTTTATTTCTTCAATCAGTGACAAGAATAAAGAAGTCAAGTTTCATTCCACTTTATCGCCTTGACTTTGGCTGATGGTTTTTACGTATATTATAAGTAAAAAAGCTGTAGGAACCAGAATGAACAATGCAGTAGCAATAAATGCGAGAATATTTACTTCCATAATCTCACCATTTATTTTCTTTTTATTTACTTCGCAATAACTCGGGATTTAATCCCATAGAGATGATAAATCTTTCCCCTGTAAATTCAATATCAATACGATCAATAAGAATATCTGAATCTGAACAATAAGATCGAATAGATTCATCGTCGACAATTAAATAGTATAACATAGTTATATAGTATAACACAGGAGAATCCCTTATCCATACTGAATGAATTTTTTTTTTTTTACTTTTTTCTACCCTTTTTCCATTCTTTCTTTTAATTCTTTCTTTTATCTAAACTACTGCTTTCGCATCTGATGAAGTATCATCTAACCGCCTTTACACTTCCATTGGTTACAAACAAACCTAAACATATAAGCAAAATAGAAAAGGGGGTTATAACTTAACTCCTTCTAAGAAGCTAATCAAACAAAAAAGGTGCGATTGAGATAGATCATTTAAAATTCAAATTAAATTTTTGCATGTGTTCCCGACGAACATAGGGCACTTTAATGTAATTTCCATTACAAGAATACAAGAAGTCGGAGGAATCGAAAATCCCAGACTCCCAGTATCATACTCTTTTTTTTTGAAATCCTCAATAAGACGCTCTCTTTAATTGTATGTACTAATCCACATACCTTTCTCTACGTCCAATCGTTATTAGGAAACAAAATGGAATTTATTTATTTGTTATTTGTTTGCTGAGAAATGAAAAACGAAACAATTAATAAATAATAAATCCAAAAGTGAAAAATGAATGAAGGATCGCTTGAGAATAAAATTCTTCTATTTGTTCACTTTTTTACAAAAAACAAAGAAGTGGACAGATATTTGTGTTTTTTTGTAGCGGGTTTTGATCTGTCGGGACTGACGGGGCTCGAACCCGCAGCTTCCGCCTTGACAGGGCGGTGCTCTGACCAATTGAACTACAATCCCGGGGAAATCAAGTAGACGGTATAGATATTCTTATGATTTCATTCAAAAACTTTCTATTTAGCTTAGTTAGATTAGAATTGTCGTCTTCTAACGGAGACGTGAGTGATAATCTATTGATATACACATAGCAATGCTAAGAGTAGTAAGGATTACTCATAATCCTTTCCTTCTTATTTCAAAATGGATAGATAATCAACCTTTCAATGAAAAAAAGAAAGAATAAACTAATGTAAAGTGTAAAGAAAAAACTCTTTTTCTTAGACTTTATACTTACAGATTATGGTATGAATATAGATCATCACCAAGATTCAGACTAAAAAAAAAGGAAAAGAGTCGCAAATAGCGGGTGGGAAAAAATGGGACTTTTCCTTTTTTCGTATCAGACATTTCTGGAGAACAGAGGAGTTATATCATTTCATGTGTGTGAATTAGCTAATTTTTGGGCCGAGCTGGATTTGAACCAGCGTAGACATATTGCCAACGAATTTACAGTCCGTCCCCATTAACCGCTCGGGCATCGACCCAGGGAAGAATCAATTCTGGGATTACTGATAATTCTTGATCAATCAATTTCCTTTCGTAATACCCTACCCCCAGGGGAAGTCGAATCCCCGCTGCCTCCTTGAAAGAGAGATGTCCTGAACCACTAGACGATGGGGGCCTCTTTGCCCGACCACCAGCACACTATGCTCATAGTATGAGCAGTTTTTTGAAATTGTCAATATAGAATGATATAGTCTGCCTATATCCGAAGAAGTTTTTCGCCTTTCGGGATTCCATAGAATTTTTTGTCTATTCATGAATCCTTCATTAGAATTGGCATTCCATTCGATATTTCGTCGATATTTCGATATTATAATTTATATATAAGCTAAGCATTCTATTCTTCTCTTCTTTTTTCAACTTTATTGACTTGACTCTATTTTACTATATTATCTAGATATTATCTACTATAATTTCGATTTTTTTTTAGAATTTGGTTCAGAGAATCTCTTCGTAAACGACTTGCGAAAAGATCTTGAATCCATGTTGAATTAGTGGGTCCATGTATTATTTTTTCATCATGGGTGTTAGTTCAATTAGAGTCGGTCTTAAGCCCATTCATTGAATTGAATTAGATTTATATTTAGAAAATACAATGTCAAAAACCCCTTTTGATTTTACCAATATTTGGTAGGTTACCCCATACTCACTGGGTAAATAAAATGTATCATTTGGAAATAACGCATTATGCAAATAAAATAGCTATCTATAAATATGTTCTAATTAAATACATTCACTAAACTCCTAGGGGTTTTTCCGGAATAAAACAAGATAAAGGCCCTTTTAACTCAGTGGTAGAGTAACGCCATGGTAAGGCGTAAGTCATCGGTTCAAATCCGATAAGGGGCTTTTATCCCAGCGAGAGTGTTCATATTTGAAGGTATAATAGATAAATTGTTTATATTTGTAATAAAAAAGCGTATAATTAGAAAAATGACTTAGAATTAAAACAAGTTATTCTTCTAATCAGATAAATTTTAAATTTTCTTTTGAATCGCCAACTATCCCTACAACTATTTGACTTTACATTAGTAAAATCAAACAATCAAAAAAAGTAAAGATTCGAAATCAACAAAAGAAAAAGTAAGTGAACCTAACCTATTGAATTATTCCTCTATCTACTATTCTGATATGAAAATGCGATATCGATATAGATTAAATCGAAACAGCGGGTCTTTCTTTTCTTTGGAGTCTGCAGTAATCTGTCAATATTTCCGATTAAATGCTTAGGAGTTAATTATTATTCTTTAGACATAGAAAAGAATTTTTCTCTATCCTTCTTTGATTCCAGAACGCAGGAAAATTTTTATTTATATCCCCAGTTCTCTCTTTTTTGATCTATTTTTAATATTCTTTTTTATTCTTATTCTACCTAATATTCTATATATTAGGTAGAATAAGAGTTAGTAGATCATGGCTGAATGGATCCAAAACGTATGTATACGCTATTTTTGTTCTGACAATGCAATGTAGAATAAAAATCAATGTAATAAAACTACTTTTATTTACAGTCTTCATTATTTTATATTGTATTGAATTAAAGAATTCAATTATAGGAAAATTAATTATTTTTTGGTTCTGATAGAGAAAACTAAATGAAAAAAAATTGGATGCGTATTTCGTCTTTCAACCCCTGAAAAGATAAACTCTGGGAGTTTGATTTTTCTCTAAAGTAATAAAAGACATGATACTCTAGTAGTTTAATGTACATAGAAATTAGAAGAATACATAAAAATTTTGATTTTTTTCTCAATATCACGAACAAAATACAAGAATAAGATT